CATTTTAAGTAGTAGTAACAATTACAGTGACAGTTACATTTATAATTACATTTGTGGTGAAAGTAGAAATAGCAGTGAAAGCAAAAGTTCCAATATAAAAACTAGTACGAATGGTAGTGATTTAACTATAAGAAAAAGTTCGAATAATCTTGATGTAACTCAAAAATACAGGCATTTGTGGGTTCAATGTGAAAATTGTTATGGATTAAATTATAAGAAATTTTTGAAGTCAAAAATGAATATTTGTGAACAATGCGGATATTATTTGAAAATAAGTAGTTCAGATAGAATCGAACTTTCGGTTGATCCAGGTACTTGGGATCCGATGGATGACGGCATGGTTTCTCTGGATCCCATTGAATTTCATTCAGAAGAGGAACCTTATAAAGATCGTATTGATTCTTATCAAAAAAAAACAGGATTAACAGAGGCTGTTCAAACAGGTACAGGTCAACTAAACGGGATTCCCGTCGCAATTGGGGTTATGGATTTTCAGTTTATGGGGGGTAGTATGGGATCCGTAGTAGGCGAGAAAATCACCCGTTTGATCGAGTATGCTACCAATAAACTTTTACCTCTTATTCTAGTGTGTGCTTCCGGAGGGGCACGCATGCAAGAAGGAAGTTTGAGCTTGATGCAAATGGCTAAAATATCTTCTGCTTTATATGATTATCAATCAAATAAAAAGTTATTCTATGTATCAATTCTTACATCTCCTACTACTGGTGGAGTAACAGCTAGTTTTGGTATGTTGGGGGATATCATTATTGCCGAACCTAATGCCTATATTGCATTTGCGGGTAAAAGAGTAATTGAACAAACATTGAATAAGACAGTACCTGAAGGTTCACAAGCGGCTGAATATTTATTCCATAAGGGCTTATTCGATCCAATAGTACCACGTAACCCTTTAAAAGGTGTTCTGAGTGAGCTATTTCAGCTCCACGCCTTTTTTCCTTTCAATAAAAATTCAATCAAGTAGAGTCTTGAGTTCAACTTTTTTTTTGTGGCGAACAACTAGTTAGTTAGTTTATCAGAATCAAAATAAAAAACCGAAAAAACGAATTTTTATTTGGTGACATAAGATTTAATTGTAGAAAGAATCATGCGGATAATCGTTGTTTTTTTACCGATATTGCTGATTAGTAATATCGGTAAAAAAACAACAACATAAACAGCGAATTCTTCCTTCGAATTAGGAGGCAAGGCAAATAAAACGAATTTCGTGTTCTGTTCGCCTCTTCTATATGTATATATTTCAAATATAGAAAATATAGAATATAGAAAATATAGAATCTTGCATCTTTCTATATCTCCCAAGAAGTCCCCCTTTTATAAGAATTCCTGCTCTTGGGTCGGATTCTAACGAATCTTTCGGGTATTTTTAAATTTTTAAGAGACTCTTTTTTTATTAAAAAAGAAATTAGAAGAAGGAGATAAGAACAATATAAGAATAAAAATAAAAGAAGTAAGAATAATAAAGAAAGTGGATTATCATATATACATCTATTTCATGTAGAAAGATGAATAAGTCCGTTTATTTAGTTCGACATTGCTTGCACTTATTATATATACTCACTTCGATATACTTAGTATACTAATATACGAATTATAATATGAATTATAATTATTATAAGATATCCTTATAACAATAACAGGTACAAATATTAAATCGAGGTACCCCATTCTATGACAATTCTCAACAACTTACCCTCCTTTTTTGTGCCTTTAGTGGGCCTAGTATTTCCGGCAATTGCAATGGCCTCTTTATCTCTTCATGTTCAAAAAAAAAAGATTTTTTAAATCTGATGTGGTCAAATCTCATCTAGTTTTTTTTTTCAAGACTTAGCGAACAAGGATATCCATTTAGTAGAATATTGTATAAGAATAACAGGTGGCTTTCTCCGAACATAAATGAAAAAGATCTTATACATGCGTAAACATGATATATGGACAGACGAATTCTAGCAATTAAAAAAAAAAATAGGCTGGGATCCAAACTCATGTCTGAAATTAAAGTAAATCTATCCATATGTATGTAGCTATTGATAGGGAATCATATGAAGGGGATGCTTTTATTTTATTATATCTAACCAATTCGATTAATTACTACTAAAAGTTCACATCAGAATAGTACTAGTTGATGAGAGTTACTTCGGAAAAAAAGTAAAGTGAAATTTTTTTTGTTATTCCATAAAATGCAACTGGATCTACTATGTATGAGTTGGCGATCAGAATATATATGGATAGAATTTATAGCAGGATCTCGCAAAACAAGTAATTTCTGCTGGGCGTTTATCCTTTTTTTAGGTTCATTAGGATTCTTATTGGTTGGAATTTCTAGTTATCTTGATAAGAATTTGATATCCTTCTTTCCGTCTCAACAAATCCTTTTTTTCCCACAAGGGATCGTAATGTCTTTCTATGGGATCGCGGGTCTCTTTATTAGTTCCTATTTGTGGTGCACAATTACATGGAATGTAGGTAGCGGTTATGATCGATTTGATAGAAAAGAAGGAATAGTGTGCATTTTTCGTTGGGGATTTCCTGGAAAAAATCGCCGCATCTTTTTACGATTCCTTATGAAAGATATTCAGTCCATCAGAATAGAAGTAAAAGAGGGTATTTATGCTCGTCGTGTCCTTTATATGGAAATCAGAGGCCTGGGAGACGTTCCCTTGACTCGTACTGATGAGAATTTGACTCCACGGGAAATTGAGCAAAAGGCTGCGGAATTGGCCTATTTCTTGCGTGTACCAATTGAAGTATTTTGAAAAAAGAAACTGCAAAATAAATGCTTTCTCAGCAAGAGGAAAACCCCTAAGAATCCTTTTTTTCTATAAGCATAACTTACTTAATTAAAGTTTCTTCAGAACGCCTTGTGGGACCAAAGCAAGGCAAACGTGTACGTGGCGGCCATAATATAAAACGAAACCTTTTTTGTTTTTGTCTGTCGATTTTTTTTTTTTCGAAATATTTGATATTTTCTTTTTTAATAAACAGGAAGTTCTTTCATTTCGAAATCCGAAAAATATTCATTATTGGAATCTTTATTTGAATCTTTCGGGCATTCATCAAAGGATCAAAGGGGAGTAATTACTTCGAATATTTGATCAATTAAGATATCTGGAAACAATCTATTTTTTTATTATTTCTTCATTTGAATTCGAATTCGAAGTGGATTCTTCTTCTATTTCTGTATTTTTTCTACACTAGATTCAAGGACTAACCTCTGAATCACAACTAAAAAATGGGGGCTCGATTAATAAATTAATAATTAATAGGCGCGATACCTTATAATAGAACTTATGCTTGATAGAAATATTAGATCGCATAGAGTCAACGAATGAGGTGACAATTCACAGATGAAAAAATGACAAAAAAGAGCGCATCTATTCCCCTTCGATATCTTTCATTTATAGTATTTGTAGTCTTTTTGCCCCGGTGGATCACTCTCTCATTTAATAAAAGTCTAGAATCTTGGGTTACTAATTGGTGGAATACTAGGCAATCCAAAACTTTTTTGAACGATATTCAAGAAAAGAGTATTCTAGAAAAATTCATAGAATTAGAGGAGCTATTTCTCTTGGATGAAATGGTAAAGGAATTCCCGGAAAGACATCTACAAAAGTTTCGTATGGGGCTCCACAAAGAAACAATCCAATTGATCAAGATACAAGATGAGGATCATATCCATACAATTTTGCACTTCTCGACAAATCTAATCTGTTTCGTTATTCTAAGTGCTTATTCTATTCTGGGTAATGAAGAACTTGTTTTTCTTAATTCTTGGGTTCAAGAATTCCTATATAATTTAAGCGACACAATAAAAGCCTTTTCCATTCTTTTAGTAACTGATTTATGTATCGGATTCCATTCGCCCCACGGTTGGGAACTAATGATTGGCTATGTCTATAACGATTTTGGATTTTTTCATAATGATCAAATTATATCTGGTCTTGTTTCCACTTTTCCAGTCATTCTAGATACAATTTTCAAATATTGGATTTTCCTTTATTTAAATCGTGTATCTCCGTCACTTGTAGTGATTTATCATTCAATGAATGACTGAAAAACGAGTCAATTAGAATGTTTCTTACTTTCTACCTAAGCAAAGCATTCCAGGTCGTACTTACCTTACTCTTTACTCTTTCTACCCATTCAGAGGATTCCTCCTATATTCCAGTAAAATTATTTCAGTAAATAGCAAAATCGTGGATAGGGAACTATACTAGCGACCTACCCAATTTTATTGTAGAAATTTTCGGGATTAACGATTGGACCATGCAAATTAGAAATACTTTTTCTTCGATAAAGGAAGAGATTACTCGATTCATTTCCGTATCACTCATGATATATATAATAACTCGGGCCTCCATTTCAAATGCATATCCCATTTTTGCGCAGCAGGGTTTTGAAAATCCACGAGAAGCCACTGGTCGTATTGTATGCGCCAATTGCCATTTAGCTAATAAACCTGTGGATATTGAGGTTCCGCAAGCGGTACTTCCTGATACTGTGTTTGAAGCAGTTGTTAGAATTCCTTATGATATGCAACTGAAACAAGTTCTTGCTAATGGTAAAAAGGGGGGGTTGAATGTAGGGGCCGTTCTTATTTTACCGGAAGGGTTTGAATTAGCCCCCCCCAGTCGTATTTCTCCCGAGATGAAAGAAAAGATAGGCAATCTATCTTTTCAGAATTACGGCCCCACTAAAAAAAATATTCTTGTGATAGGGCCTGTTCCTGGTAAGAAATATAGTGAAATAACTTTTCCTATTCTTTCCCCGGATCCCGCGACTAATAAAGATGTTCACTTCTTAAAATACCCAATATACGTAGGTGGTAACAGGGGAAGGGGCCAGATTTATCCCGACGGGACAAAAAGTAACAATACGGTTTATAATGCTACAGCGGCGGGTATAGTAAGCAAAATCATACGAAAAGAAAAAGGGGGGTACGAAATAACCATAACGGATGCATTGGATGGACGCCAAGTGGT